TTTTAAGCGAAAAATTTGAAGATTTAGTTACGATTGAAAGTTTTGTACTATTATCCATAGATCTTTTATTCATACTCATTTAATTGGAAGAATTGAACCAATCAAAAAAATTATGCTTCTCGACTCCATAATACAATTTTTTTATGAAAATTATGATTGTCTTTTGGATAGAAATTGTGATAATGTATATTTTTTCCTCAAATGTGCTATTGAGGAATAAAGTATTAAATCTTTTTAAGAAATAAAGTTTTTGATCGGAATATGAAATATGAAAAAAAAAAAGTTAAGACCCCTTAACTATTGAAGTTGTTAATAGAACGAATCACACTTTTACCACTAAACTATACCCGCTACATATTCATTATTGGATATAAATGGGCCTTTTGTCCAACAAAGTAATTAGATGTAGTCAAGATAGCATCAGAATCATGAAAATTTCAGCATTAACACGTATTTTGTTCCACCGCGGAAAAATTAAAAAAAAAAAAGAATAGGTAAATAGCAAAAAGTTTAGTCAAATTTTAATAGTGTTTTAATAGTGTATTTAATAGTGTACTAAAGTTATAAGTATTTTAAGTATTTTATTTTTTGAAACCTCTCTTAATTTGAACCATTCTATTTTCTGAATTTGGGTAAATTGGGCCTCAAACTTTCAAACTTGTCCTTTGCTTTGAACAAGTAAATGATTTAGAGTATCAGTATCATTTTAGAAATATGTGTGTTTTTTTTATATTCTTTCTTTTCTCAGATATATTTTTTTATTCTTAAATAGAAAATTTATAAAATTAGGAAATTCATTAATGGAAAACAAATTTCATTCTAAATGAAAATTGAAGTTCAGTATTCTATTCATCTTAATAATTCCCTTAAGAAGTCTTAATATTAATAAGAAAGAAGTATTAATAAATAAAAAAAAAGAAAGACGAAAAATCTTAGTACTATATTAGTATATACTATATACTATAAAGACTCTTACTAGAAAGACTCTTACTAGTACTAATAAGAGTACTAGAACACTTTTCCTATTTTTTACTATAAATTTTTACTATAAAGATTAAATATTCTAATTTAGACTCTAATTTACTAGAATATACTAAATATACTTAGAATATAAATAGAATCTCTAAGATTAAATTAGTATTAGTAAATATATATAATATAAAATGAAAATAGAATAAAAAGAAAATAGAATAAAAATAGAATAAAATTAAAATAGATTCTATAGTATAATATATAGAATCTATTAATTCTATTAATTATTCATTTAGATATAGTTAGATATAAATAATAGATAATTTTGATAATTTTTTTCAATAATTTTTAAGATAATCTATCTATTAGAATCTTATCTAATTTCCAATAATTAGGAATGGCAATGAAAATTATTCTTCTCATTTCAATAAAAATTTTTCTTTGTCGGAACAAAAGAAGTACTGGCCCGGCCAGTACTTATACTTAACCAGGTCGGGGAAATGAAGTTTTTGTTTTGTACAAAATAAAAGAAGTAAGGTATTCTTTTTATTCGAGAAATCTTTTTTGAATCATTGAAGTAAAATCAAAATTGTTATCAATCTTGACTTCATGTGTTAAATTACATGATAAATTTCCAATTTGGAATGGGGAGAGATGGCTGAGTGGACTAAAGCGTCGGATTGCTAATCCGTTGTACGAATTCTTTGTATCGAGGGTTCGAATCCCTCTCTCTCCGATCACTTGAGATTTTAGAATTGGAAGAATTTTCGATTATTCTTTATTTATGAATCTTTTATCTTTATCTAACATCTATTCCATTTCTTTTCTTTATACATTGACCTATGAAAAAAGAAAGGAAAAAGTAAAAATGAATCTCATCTCTTTTTTTATTCTTTTTATTCTTCACGCCCAGGATTACGCCCCGGATCATTAGATAAGAATCCGAAGATGAATAGAGAAACAAAGAATATTACTACTGTGTAAACAAAGAGTTTAAGAGTAAGCATTACAAATCTCCAAGATAAGATAAGATCATTTTTTTAATTTTTAAGGAAATAGATCACCTATTTTACGACACATACTATCGCTCTAAAGATGAAAAAAAAAGGAAGTTTTTTTGAAATTTATTTTTATGAATTTTTTTCTAATGTAATAAGATTCATATTTTTTCGTTACCAAAAATTTATTGCCATATTCATATCTATAATTAAGTAATTTTATGGGGTATGGGATCTTAAAGGTTAGAATAAAAGAAAGAAGCTGGTTAGCTTTTTAAAGAAAAGATAAAGTAAAGAAAAGATAAAGATCATCGCCCCTTCCCTTATTCAATATTCTTCAATATTCAAATTCAATTTCAATAGAAAATAGAAAATACCAGACTTTTTGAATTTTTTGAATCGAGGGTTCCTAATGTCCAGACTTATCTGAATCTTATTTATGGTCTTATTGATTTTCAGAATCAAATTTCATCTTTTTTTTTATCAAATAAATTATGAATTGAATAGAGATTAGAGATTCGATTTTTATCGGAAACTTACAGCAGCTTGCCAAACAAAGGCTAAGAGAAAAAAGAGTACAGGGATAATTGGCATAACGTCTATGATTGGATTGAAAAAGGCATAAGCCTCGGGCAATTTGGCGAAGAAAAAACTACTCAAATAAAGGGTAGAATTAAGACAGATACAAATTAAACAAAAGATATTAAGCATAACAAATATTTTTTTCTTGTTCTTAAAGTTAAAGATTCAAATTAAATTGAAGAATAAATTATCAGATTGGATTGAGTTGTTTTTTCTGAGGGAAAATTGAAAATAAAAAAGGCAGTTCTTTGACTTATCCCCAATCAAAAATCCTTCCTTATATTATCCAATCAAATAAGAATACAAGGAATTCTATTTTTATAGAATATCTTAATTGAATTATAAGTAATGATCAATTAATCTTTTTGATTCTATATCTATTATGTTGAATCCTAGCGGCAACATGTCCTATATTTCTTTAGGTTGGTTATTGACGAATAACAAATATTTATCTTAGTTTTTCTTAGACCAAAAAGAAATGGGGCGTGGCCAAGCGGTAAGGCAACGGGTTTTGGTCCCGTTACTCGGAGGTTCGAATCCTTCCGTCCCAGATCGTTCGCATCAGAAACGAAAAATTCTTCTCGATTGAAATTGAAAATTGAATTCAACAATTCTTTGTTTTTTTATGATGGAGATGGATGCAAAAAGATCAGAATCCGAGGATTCTGATTTTATCTTTTATCTTACCTTATACGAGACTTTTTATACTTTAGAATAATGAAAACAAAGAAATTTTATTCTCAAACTATCTCTCTGTTTTAAATTAAATGAAAATCAGATTCAATTGGAGATGGTAAAAAAAAAGTAAATCATAATATTCAAATCAGAAAATCATATTTCATAAATATAAAGAAAAAAATGAAAAAATATGAATATATTAGGATTTATTTATATTCATTTATATTCATACATAAATACATAATTCTTACATAAGAATATATATTGTCTATTTGTATATTTTTCTTATTAAGAATATCTTATTATTTCACATTATCTTATTATTCTCTAATTAACTAGAATTGAATATTTATGAATATTTCAATAGAAATCTTTAGTTAAATAAAAACTTTTATCCATTCATGGGGATTTCTTTTTCATCTGAATGAAAGTAAAGCCAAAGTTTAGGTTTATAATCTTTTTTATTTTAATAAAAAGAATTTCTGATGGACAATCCTGAAAGATTTGTTGAAGATGTAAATAAGTTTGCTTAAAACTGATTTGTTTTTTTATGTGATATTATTCATATGATAAAATATGGGAGTAATTTTAAGTGAAATCCTTTCCGGGTTTCCGGGTATAGACTTAATCTAGAAGTCTATAAGTGTAGATTCTTATATATCGGTTCATCCAATGACTATTCATGATTCCATATTGAATCAATTGCATATGGTTCCAAATTAAAATAAAATATAGGGATGTTATGGTAAAACTTCGTTTGAAACGATGTGGTAGAAAGCAACGTGCGACTTGAAGGACATGATTGGCTGTGGATTCTGACATCCACCATCTTCTATACGAATAAAGATGCTCTTGTCTCGACATGATTTGTTCTGCTAGGAACCTGATTTAATTTGTCTTGGGTTGCTAAATAAAGATACTAATGGTATATGGTATATATAAGGTATAGCATATAATGGAGCTCGAGCAAAAAGAATTGATTCTTTTATCGGGGTAATAATCTAGGGTTAGTGACAATCAATAAGTTAGATCAACTTTGTAAATATATTATCAATATCTAAATTATAGATAATAAATTATAGAATTCTAGATATAGATAAATGGAGAGGTTCAAAATTGAATAAGTTTGAAATGAAAAAAAACCAAATTTGTCGAAATTTTCAAACTTTTTTGATCAAGAGTGTATCACAAAGGAATAAAATGATTTTTCCCTTTTCCATAGAAAGAACAAAAAACAAAAGGTATGTTGCTGCCTTTTTGAAAAGGAGTAAAGATCACCGAAGTAATGTCTAAACCTAATGATTTAAAAAAGCGCAAAGCAAAGACAACAAATTCCGGAACAAGGAAACACTTTTTTAACTTGTCTCAAAAATTGGATCAGAATGAGTAAAAAAAAAATAGATCTGAAAATAGACAAAAAAAGAGGTTAGAGACAGCTCAAGAAATTTTAAGGATTTACTTTTGAACTCTTTTAAAAATACCCAACTTGAGTTAGGAGTCTAAATGAAATTTCTTTTTCTGTAAAGAAGGAAAAAAAAGGCTCAAATTTCAGTCTAATTCTTTATAGATCCATTTATCTTTCTATTTCTATCTATATAGATACTATATAGATAGAAATAGAAATTCTATAAATTAGAATCATTTTTTCTTGAGCCGTATGAGGAGAAAACTTCCTATACGTTTCTAGGGGGGCATCTTTTATCTACATCTATCCCAATGAGCCATCTATCGAATCGTTGCAATTGATGTTCGATCCCGAAGAGAAGGAAGAGATCTTCAAAAAGTGGGTTTTTATGATCCGATAAAGAATCAAACTTATTCAAATGTTCCTGCTATCTTATATTTCCTTGAAAAAGGTGCTCAACCCACAGAAACTGTTTATGATATTTTAAGCAAGACAGAATTCTTTAAAGAATTTCAAATTTCTTTTGATAAAAAAAGAAAAGAAAAACAAGAATCATGAAGAAAAAAGTATAGGATAAAGAGTACCTATCTTTGTTTAATTCTTTATTCAAAGTTTCTTTTTTTCTTGTTCTATTCATACTTATTTTATTCTTCTTTTTCTTATTTTTGTGGAACCCCCCAACAAGGGGGGTAATCTTTCTTCTTGTATTTGTATTGTATCTTTTTTTTTGTTAAATAAAGCCGCTATTTTTCTATCTATACCTTTTTCTTATTCCTTTTTTTTTTCCACTCAAAGTTTTATTCTTTATGTTGTGCTAATCCAACACAAATTTCCATAGAATTTCTTGAATTTTGTTTTCTAAAAAGTCCATTCATATTGACAATGGCGTATCAAACAAATATAATTTGATCATATATAAATAGATCTTTTTATCCCCATTCCCTATTGGCTCTTTCCTTCATTTTAGTAAAATGGATGAGTTTGTTTAATTTTTTTTTTATTTCGATCATATCTACACTTCATATTGATCCGGGTTGCTAACTCAATGGTAGAGTACTCGGCTTTTAATTGCGACTATTATCTTTTACACATTTGGATGAAGAAATTCGTCTAGACTATTGGTATAGTTTATAAGACCGCGACTGATCCTGATAAGGTAATGAATGGAAAAAAGAGCATGTCGTAAAAAGAATAGAAAAATCTAAAAAAAAAAGAATATTAATAGAATAAGAATAATAGAAAAAAAAAAAGAAAAATTCTTGTTCTATTTATATTATGAGTACTCTAATTATTATGAGTACTCTAATTTTTCTTTTTAGAACATTCAGTAAAGTATTTTGGGTCTAGTGAATAAATGGATAGAGCCTTATGGCTCCAATTCGAGTAAGACAAAAAAGCAACGAGCTTCCCTTCTTAATTTGAATGATTACCCGATCAAATTACTAATTATACGTTAAAAATAGATTAGTGCCTGATGTGGGAAAAGGGTCTCTTGTGAGACCTTTTATTCTTTTTTTTATTAATCCTAATTATTTTTTATTGTGGATTGTAGACGGATGTGTAGAAGAAAGAGTATAGTGATAAAAAATTCTTATTTCCAAAGTCAAAAGAGTTATTGGTTTGCGAAAATAAAAGATTTTTACCCTTTTTTCTTATTATTATTTTCTTTCTTTTATTATTATTCCTATATTACTAGTTATATTAACAAGTAAAAGAAAATCAAATTAGATAGAAAGGGAAAAGAAAAAGATCTGTAGATTGGGCTCTTTGTCTCCGGGGTATATATTCTTTATTTGTTCTTACTTTTCTATAATTCTATAATTTTTTACTTATTAGATTATTCTTATGATTTTTAATCACAGTACATTATTAGAATTATCTTTTATAATAATTAGAAGAATAATATTCTTATTCTATTCTTCTTTCTTATTCTAATATTCTAATTTCTTCTAGTTAGAAGTTCTCAACTATTTTCTTATAAATAGTATTTTAATATAAGAGAAAAAATAGACTATAGACAACATACACACATACGCCGTTCTGACCATATTGCACTATGTATCATTTCATAACACAAGAAATGCCTCTCTTTTTTGGTTAAAGTAGAAATGTATTTAAATAGCAAAATTACAAGGATATTTAGATTGAAAAAAGAGAGATTTTGGCAACAAAACTTCCTATATCCGCTACTCCTTCAGGAGTATATTTACTCACTTGCTCATTATCATAGCTTCAATAGTTTGATTTTTTATGAACCTGTGGAAATTATTGGTTATGACAATAAATCTAGTTTGGTACTTGTGAAACGTTTAATTACTCGAATGTATCAACAGAAATATTTGATTTCTTCGGTGAATGATTCTAACCAAAATGGATTTTCGCTGCACAAGAATTATTTTTCTTATCATTTTTATTCTCAAATGGTATCAGAAGGTTTTGGAGTCATTCTGGAAATTTCATTCTCGTCGCGATTAGTATCCTCCCTTGAAGAAAAAATAATACCAAAATCTCAGAATTTACGATCTATTCATTCAATATTTCCCTTTTTAGAGGATAAATTATCACATTTAAATTATGTGTCGGATCTACTAATACCCTATCCCATCCATCTGGAAATCTTGGTTCAAATCCTTCAATGCTGGATCAAAGATGTTCTTTCTTTGCATTTATTGCGATTGATTTTCCACGAATATCATAATTTGAATAGTCTCATTACTTCAAAAAAATCCATTTACGTCTTTTCAGAAATAAAGAAAAGATTCTTTTGGTTCCTACATAATTTTTATGTATATGAATGCGAATATATATTCCTTTTTCTTCGTAAACAGTCTTCTTACTTACGATCAATATCTTCTGGAGTCTTTC